TAACTCGAGCTATTCCCCTCGCAGCGGTGGGAGCACATTATTCAATCAAATTTTTTGAATAAAAAAAGACCAGTGCCGCCAGCACTTATAGGAAGACTAGCAGGCCGAGCTTAATCTTCTGTTTTTAACTTTTATCCGTCAGCTTCTTCCCAGCTAAAAAGATGTCTTTGCCGAGTTTTCAACTACACCTTCTTTTCTAAAAAAAGTCCTAATCTAGTGGGACCAGGCCGGAAATGCCCTTGATACGTATTGAAGGGCGTCATACCCGAGATTTGCCCGAATCTGACTTACTTTGCTACGGACTTGCCTAACTGCCCGCAGACTTATTTTCTTCTGCTGCAACAAGCCAAGACTTGGTTTTGGTTCTAGGTAACCCCTAGAAGCCCAACAGTTTGCCATATTATATTCTTTTTCAAAAGCAGTTGCTATCCTTTGCTACCTCAAATCCCGTGGTGGGAGCGTCTCCTTTAGCTTTAGGTTGATTCTTTCGGGTAAAAGAATAGGCAAGGCCTTTCAAGAAAGTTAAGCTAGGCTCTTTTTCTTTGACCGCATCATCCGATTAAGAAAATCAGCGGAAACTCATTCAAGAAACAACCCAACATCTTATATCTGATAAGGTCTTGAACGCTTGTATTATAATATATAGGACTCGGAACGACCTGCGCGGTTGTTCGTATTTTTCATTTTTTGAAGCAAAATTGCACTAAGTTACATACGGACGTTTACAGCTGCAATGAAATATCTTCGGGTAGAGAAAAGCTCAAGTAGAGCTTGCTCTGTTTCGTAAAATAATTGTTCAACTTCTTGAAATTCACGCAACCAGGAATCGATATCTCGAGCATTTCGTAATGACGGCTCTCTAGCCATGAGTTCATCAAGGTGATGTTCGGCCTTCATTAGGTCATTGCGAAGTTCGTGCATGGCTTGATGAGGATTTGGTGTAACGTTGAGGTTGAGGTCTTGTTCGCCCTTCCTATTTGAGGGCCCCGCCTCGCAATTTGACGCACCTTCCCCTTGAGGACGAGTTCCACTGGATTGCTGTGCGCCGATGCCAGCGTCGGGTTCTTGTTCGGACCTGGCTTCATCCCCATCGTCGGCAGACATCTTGTTGTGTGCCAATTGAGAGTGAGAGAAAGAAGAGTCAGTTTATAAACCTTTCATCAAGCGAAAGCTCGCAGACAGAAAAGGCAATTCATATTGTCAACTACCGTGAAACGTAAATAGTAGAGGTACGGCGGGCATGCTTCCTCCAAAGACTGGCAGATCGATAAAAAAAAAATAATCCTCTTTTTTTTGTGTCTGCTCTATTAAGTTTAAACCGCCGTGATAGGCCGTTCCCCATTAATTGAGTAGACCGCGTCACGCCACTCGTTCTTTTGATAAGAAGTTTATCTTCCACCCACGGCTACCTTGTTACGACATTTTTTGGTTGGTAAATTCTCCCAGGATATTACTCTTACCCGAACCAATATAGTAAAGACTCCACCATTTCTAGCATTCCTAGTTTCAGTCAAGCGCTTGAGATATAATATAGCTTTCCAAGCGGACTGAAGAAGACCCTGTATGGGTTGAGTCGGAGACACTTTCACTAAGTAAGGCGGCTAGCTAATCCACGACCAGAGGTTTTTCCTTCCTTTAGAGAGAAAGAACAGGTAGAAAGAGAGGAGATAAGACATATATTCTCATCTCACGACTCGAGTCTCTCAGTGGAACTTGAACTTTCACTGGGTCAACGTTTTCGAATGAACGCTACCCGACAAGGAATTTCGCTACCTTGCGCCTTTTAATGGGAGACCTTTCTTTGCCGGGTTCTCTCATTCAAAACGCATTTAAGCGGTTGTGGGATCGATATCGATCCCCTCTCTGGTAGCCCTGCCCCTGTCTACAGCTATGCTATCTCTATCACTGCTAAGGTAAAGGTCGATCGCATCCTGATCCCGCCCATTCCTTTAGTTCGCTCTCAATGGGAATTTCTTTGTATAGTAAAACAAAGCCAGTGAATGTTCCGGTAATGTCAAGACAAGACCAAAGTCTTGGCCCAAACGGGCTATAGAGGGAAGCATAGCAGGAAAGGGGAAAGATCAATAGAAAAGGGAAGGCTAGATGGAATTGAGTTGTGGCGCAGCTAACATAACACACACAGCTAACCCTATCCAATGCTGCGAATCGGGAATCTTTAGTCGGAAAAGACGCTTCTTTTAGGTTTCCTGCCACTGATTAATGGGCAGAGCGTTCTATTCTCAATCCAACCTAGTAGTCAGCGATCTCGTACCTGTAACCTTACACTGGACTAAGCGATAGGTACTGAAGTAAACGGTGCGGATAAATGACTTGATCAAGACGGTGCCCGATAGAAGATCCTCCAGAATGCGGATTGGCTTGTCTTACCTCTATCTTCCCGGGACTCCTAGGGCTCTTGAAATTGGCCTTGTCTCGCTTAACTCGTCGAGTAGTGATTATCCCGGAATGAAGATCTGTTCGAAAAGTCTCGCGAAAAATCCGTATAATGATTAGCTCCTACCCCCTGCTTCTATCATTGGTGCTATCATCGTATAATAGAATAGATCACTCCTGCAGGACCTTTTTCTATCATAAGAGAAGGTAGAAAAGAAAGGGATGGATGGCCGGGCCATGAGAAGGAAGACTTGTTATATGCTTAACACATGCAAGTTAACAAGTTCAAGTGAATCTAAACATCATCATGCTAATCTCAAAGAGCTCGGGGCTTCCCGCCATAAAGTGATAGAAAGTACACCCCGAGACGTAGCGTGAAGTTCGTTGCCAAGGTAGATCGTGCCTTTCAAGATATTGCGTATAAAGAGATAGATAGCCAGTCGCGTGAAAGACCAACACAAGCGCCACTGGATAAGCCCGATTTCGAAGCTATAAGAACTAAATCATAATCCGTTTTTGCCAAAAGAGAGAGTTCCAATTAATATTCAACCAGCCGGAGCTTGGAGGCCGCTGTTTTCTGTAGCTTTCAAAGTGATGGGATCAAGCAGTTACTCAATAAGTTGTCTTCCGTTATAAACCCAGAAAGGGGTTAGTTGGCCACTTTGCTTTTTTCCCCTGATCGGATAATGGGGTTAGGAGACGTTACAAGAAAAAGCGGTCGAAGAAGGGAAAGACGAATAGGCAGTTTTCAGGAAGTCAATCAATAGAAGAAGATATACCCCCTCACGTCAATCAGCAGTCAATCCTATTACTTCTAAGCCGAGGAAGGCTGGTGTGGAATTGAAACTGCTAAGGCTCGGAAGTCGTGAACTGCTGTTTGGGAAATTGGTTGAGGAGTATTGCAGGGGAAAAGGCAAGCACTCAGTACTGGGGGATCAGGCGATACCCCAAGCAGAATTCGCTTATAAAAGTTCGATAAATCGGTCTACTAGGAAGTCCCCATTTCAGGTCGTGTATGGCAGGTCACCTAACAGTGTGTTAGATTTGGTGCCTTTACCTTCCGGGTCTCACTAATCCCAGTTGGAGACAAAGCAATAGGAATCAGGATAAGTTCCATTGGTACCATTCCTGCTTCTCTTGTCCCTACCCTAAACCAACTATAGTATAGGAACAGAGGCTTCTCACAAAGATTGATTGGAACAGCCATAGCTTGATAATTCCCCAGTCGTTGTTTGAGCTTCAAACTAGCTATGCGCTAAAGAAGCCCTAACCTATAGCAAGAGTAGTGCTACTAAGCTTTTAAAGGTACCTCTGCATTGATTGACTAAAGCAGGAAAAGCAGCCCTTCTGACTGAAAGAACCGAACCATGACGAATCTGTCTTTGCTCACTCCATGAGATAATCTACTTTGTCTGATTGACTTCCTCAGGAGATCTCTATGTTATGTATCTATCCTGTGCTTTCTTTCTCTCGGTATGGTTTACCACATGCCTGTGATCTTTCTCTTTCAACCTTGGTCTCGCTAGTAGTAGTATCCTTACCTTCTCCTCGGCAGGATGAGTCTTTCAACGCAACTAAAAGCTGTAGACTGACAGGCCCCTAAAGTTAAAAGTAGGTAGCCGCCAGTCTACCAGTTATACATGAGATCTGCCCGGTCATTTCCTTAGCAAGATAGTAGGATCCCTTACGGGAATCGAACCCGTGGTACGAGAGTCAAGTAATGGAAGTTGGCCGTTCAACTTCACCCGTCACTCCCTAACCGAACAGAACACCCCCGTCTTTTTGGCTGCAGTGCAAGCTAGAGGAACCAGGCATAAGAAAAGTCAGGCTCTAAGTTGATCTCTTACTCAACAAAGAATACAACTTGATCAGTTCCGCCACTCGGAAGCCAGGTATCCTTGAAGGACCCACTGAATCGTACATCGGCGGTGTGAGAGCTTTCCTAATGTCCCCTTTATTTAGTCTATGCATAGTCAGTACTAAAGTTCGGATAAGTCAAGCCCCAGCCAACTACAGTGACCTATAACGCTTCCACCGGTTCACCCCGGTTTCAGCCTGGGAATTACTCCAATCAAGTCAGTGTTTAAACAAAGTTTTCCCGGGGCTTCCGGAAGTACTCCCGGTCTTCGATGAATCCGTTTTTTGGGAAGCAAATAAAAAAAATGGGACCTGCACTATGCCATTTTTTTTATTCGACGGATTTAGTCGATAAGAGATCAGGATAGCTCGACCCCTGTTATTTATTGTGCTCCCGTTCGAAAGAAAAAGACAGCCCCAACGAATGTCAGTTTCCGTTAGCCAGTTAATCTATCTGTCAGACTGACAACTATCGACCCCGAGCACAACGGACTACCATCCCACCAAAAAACAACTCGGAGAGTCGACCAATTAGTGAGTTACTTCTTAGGTTAGGGCTGTCGAACCAAAACCATCTAAAGCACAAGAGTCGGGAACAGAGCGAGGTTTATCAACCCATTTGAGATAGTCAGTTAACGCGGAACAAAGGAATGCAACTCCTTTTCCGGAGTCCGCTATGGCTGGGTCAGCCTTGAAAAAGGCAGATAAAGGAATTGCTTGACTCACACCCATAAGCATACCCGAACTCTCATTTCCTTGCTTAAGGCCCTTCGTCTATTGATGATCTCGTGCATGAAAGGCTTGACCCGCGTGATCCATAGTCTATAGTCTAGTTTGTAGAGCCAATGGTTACCATCCTGTGACCTGCAGGTGAGGAACAGATGTGACTCTTTCTTACCGTTAGAGTCCCCCTATCTCTTAAAGCTTCTATGCGACCCATGTAGCTATTTATTGGTGCCTTTCCTCTCCCTATCGGTCGAGCATCCTTGAACCTCTCCCGCGGTTTCTTTTACTAGAGCTCTGCCGCCATCCCTGCTATTGCTTATGGGACTGAATCCATAGAAAAAACAACTAGATCAAGTGCTTATACCCCTTTCAAGGGGGAACCGGGTTTTCAATGGGCTATGAATCAGGATATTTACCCCTTTACGGAACTGAAACTGATGAGATTCAAGGATTTTTGCCGAAAAAGCGGGTAGTCCTTATTAGTCAAGCTTTGGCTCCCGAATGGGAACTGGATCCGGGAAAGGGGAAACTTATTCTCAATCTCAATCTGTATTTATTCAAAGTGGTTTTGTATTCGTATATGGGCTTTATAGTGCTTTTACCTTTGACTGAGTCATTAATGCGAGTCAACTTAATTTTCAGTTTTTTTTTAGAAGAAGGTCGGCCTTGACGTATATATACTATATACTATACTGCAGTTCCCACCTCCGTGTGTATTGAGTGTTTGCTTCAATCCGGCGAAGTAAACTGCCTTTCCTGCCGCCGAAGGATGCCTCAAGTAAATAAATAAGCTTTCGAAATGGTGGGTCGGTTGTGGATAGAGAGGTAGGGATCCGTATCAGGTCAGGATGCCGCTGTTAGTGTGGTACCTCTAGGGCTGGCTGCTCTCGACCCCTAAGGATAGGTAAACGAATGCTCTTCGAATTGGTACCTAAACCCTAGTTAGTTCCTGCCATCCATGCTGCTTCCCCTGCTGATAGGTGATCAACGGAGACTAATGCTTTTGCTGTTGTCTCTGCCACAGCAGCCTCCGCTGGTTGATTTGGATGCTCCAACGTGTGCTTCAACCGGCGTATACAAGATCAATTTCAATTGAAAAAGACGAAACCCCATGCCAACATTTCATTCCATGTTTGGCCGTCCAGCGAATGCTCGTTCTGTTGGAATACAGAATCGGAAGCCCCTAATAGAATAGGGCTGATCCGTCGGAAAGAAGACAGAACGAACTGGATCGGAGAAAGAAAATGAAAATCGTAAAATTATGCACTAACTTGATGGAATGCATATATGAGGAACCATGACATTTCTGGGTTGTCACGGAAGAAGTTGAAAACTAGAATTCGCAAGGAATTCTATCCCATTGGGTTTGAGGAGGACTAGTAGAAAATATGGCAGTGCGCCAGGGAAAGGGCCAAGCTGTACAAGAATACCCCCATTAAAGTACCAAACAAAGGGTTCCACAAGCAAGCTATTATTCTGATTATCTCCATTGAGGAGCATCAAACCCTAATGAAAGATCTCTCCCCATTAGCAACAGGTAATCATTTTCAAGCCACAAGAAGGGATCTCCTTCTGAACGATAGGAAAGTGAGTTTTTCCAGTTGGCATTCATTAGTCCGGTTGGGTGGGAGCACCTGGTTGATCGCCCTCAGATCTTTCTCGTAGCCTCTGGGGTACTTTTTTTTCCTTTAAAAAAGGAGTTTCTACTATCCGCTTCGGGTCTTCTTCCATGCTGATCGAAGTGCTATCCCTTCTTATTCCTTCTTTGTACGAATCTTTCCGTCTTGGTCCGAATCTACACCCTTTCAGGAACTCAAGTAACCTTGAAGTTTCCTTAATCCGCTACTCCGAACTCATCTCTTCATGGCTTAAACGCACCCGCTCTTAGTCCTTTCGGCATAAAGGTGTTTGCCCCTTCCTTACCTTTCGGATCAATTGCTATTGAATAGGCGAATGGAAGAATCCCTTCTTGATCTTGAACAACCGATTCCAGTTTATTCGAGAACAGCTTCTTCTATAGATGATAAAACGGCCAAAGACCCTATTGGGCATTCTCTTCCTATTTTTTTATTCACCTTCCTCGGAAAGTAAGGCTGTTCAGTCACAGCTTGCATTCGAAGCCATTGATTCGAGCACAAGAACAGAGACTGCCACTTTGTACTTTCCCACTTTCTGATGGTCTATCACTGGATCTGGTGATATCTTATGAAAGAACTGAGCGAGGGTAGGACGGAAGTGGTCCGGAGCCGGCCGGTAATGGACCGACTTACCTTATGCCTTTCTTTTGCTGCTCCACAATGCTCTCTCCAAAACGAAAGTGAAAGAAGCCCGCATACCCACTCTTCTTTCCCCCTATTGGTAGGGGCCTCGCTCATCAGTCTAACATGAGCTACTACTCTATGTATGAATTGAAAGCTCTCACGACAAACGAAACACAAAAGAAGGTCAACTGTAATTTATCTTTTACTAAGAGAACGGCGCTAAATAGAAAAGACAAAGAGCAGAATTAATCTAAAAATGGGA